AGGTATCAGCAACAACTGGTTTTATTACGGGACAGCTCATGATGTTCATATCGATCTATTATGCGCCTCTGCATCTAGCATTGGGTAGACCTCATACAATAACTGTCCTAGTTCTACCGTATCTCTTGTTTCATTTCTTCTGGAACAATAAAAAAAACCTTTTTTATTATGGATCTACTACCAGAAATTCAATACGTAATCTCAGCATTCAATGTGTATTCCTGAATAATCTAATTTTTCCATTATTCAACCATTTCATTTTACCAAGCTCAACGTTAACCAGATTAGTCAACATTTATATGTTTCGATGCAACAACAAGATGTTATTTGTAACCAGTAGTTTTGTTGGTTGGTTAATTGGTCACATTTTTTTCATGAAATGGGTTGGATTGTTATTATTCTGGATACGGCAAAATCATTCTATTCGATCTAATAAGTACTTTGTGTCAGAATTGAGAAATTCTATGGCTCGAATCTTTAGTATTCTCTTATTTATCACCTGTGTCTACTATTTAGGCAGAATGCCGTCCCCTATTGTCACTAATAAACTGATGAAAGAAACTTCAGAAACAGAAGAAAGGGCAGAAAGTGAGGAAGAAAGCGATGTAGAAACAACTTCCGAAACGAAGGAGACTAAACACGAACAAGGGGGATCCACCGAAGAAGACCCTTCCCTTTCTTCGGAAGAAAAGGAGGATCCGAAAAAAATAGATGAAACAGAAGAGATCCGGGTGAATGGAAAAGAACAAAAAAAGACCTATCTCCGATTTGAAAAACCTTTTATTACCTTTCTTTTCGATTATAAACGATGGAATCGTCCATTTCGCTATATAAAAAATTATCTATTTGAAAATGCTGTACGAAATGAACTTTCACAATATTTTTTTTATACATGTCCAAGCGATGGAAAACAAATAATATCTTTTACATATCCACCCAGTTTATCGACTTTTTCGGAAATGATAGAACGAAAAATTTATTTATACACAAAAGAAAAATCATGCTATGAAGACCTATATAATTATTTTGTTTATACCCATGAACAAAAGAAATACAACTTAAGAAATGAATTGATAAGTAGAATCAAAGTTCTAGAAAAAGAGAAGGAATCTCCTGTTCTAGATATGTTTGAAAAAAAGACCAGATTTTATAATGATAAAAATGAGCAAGAATGTCTGTCCAAAACGTATGATCCTTTTTTGAACGGACCATTTCGCATAACAATAAAAAAGTTATATTCAAGTGCAAACACAAGTGATTTCATCATTTCTACGGGGGATTCCGTAGAAATATTTTGTATAAATAAAATTTATGGTATACTTTCTACCGACTTCCGAAAAATGGAACATCAAACGTTTGATAAGGAATCATTATTTAATTCTAGTACTAAAACGAATTCTTTACCCCCAATTGGCGAATTTTCTTTTGAGTCCGAACCTAGTTTTTTTTTAAAAAAAAAAAATGATTTATTGTCAGAACAAAAAAAAATGTATTCAGAAAATAAAGAAAAACCTTTTAAATTTGTATTTGAGGTAATTAGAACTGATCCAAATGATAAAGGAGCAATTAAAAGGAAATCCATTAGAATAGAAGAAATAAGTAAAAAGCTTTCTCGATGGTCATATAAATTATTGAACGATAATTTTTATGAGCAGGAAGAAGAAATTCAGGAAGAATCGACGGAAAATTTTGAGATGCGTTCAAGAAAATCCAAACGCGTGGTAATTTATAATAATAACAATCGGAATAGTAATTTCGATACTAGTACTAATAATAGTAATATTGATAAAGAAGAAGAAGAAGTGGCTTTGGTACGTTACGCTCAAGAATCAGATTTTCGTCGGGATATAATAAAAGGATCCATGCGCGCTGAAAGACGCAAAACAGTTATTTGGGAAATTTTTCAAGCAAATGTACACTCTCCCCTTTTTTTGGGTCGAACAGACAAAACATTGATTTTGTCTGTTTTGAATATTTCTGAAATAAAAAATATAATTTTTAGGAATTGGTTTGGTAGAGAATCAGGATTTAAAATCCCCTATTTTGAGGAGGAAGGGGCAAAAAAAAAAAAAGAAGAAAATGATGAGATAACAATATCCGAAACTTGGGATACTATTCTATTTGGTCAACCAATAAGAAGTTCGATATTATTAACTCACTCTTTTATTAGAAAATACATTGTATTACCTTCGTTAATAATAGCTAAAAATGTTGGCCTTATGTTATTATCCCAATTGCCTGAGTGGTACGAGGATTTGAAGGAATGGAATAGAGAAATGCACGTTAAATGTACCTATAACGGTGTTCAATTATCAGAAACAGAATTTCCAAAGGGTTGGTTAACAGACGGGATTCAGATAAAAATTATATTTCCTTTCTGTCTGAAATCTTGGAGAAGATCTAAGGTGCAGTCTCCTCATAGAGATTCAATGAAAAAAAAAGTAAAAAAGGACAATTTTTTTTTTTTAACAATATGGGGAACGGAAGCAGAACGCCCATTCGGTTCTCCCCGAAAACGATCTTCGTTTTTTCAACTCATTTATAAAGAATTCAAAAGAACAATTAGAAACGTTAAAAAAAAACACACAGGATGGAACATAAAAATAGTTCTAGTTATAAAACGAATAATAAAAGAATTTGAAAAAAGAAATCCAATTTTTTTATTTGAGTTGAGTAAAGTGAAAATATATGACCCGAATGAAAATATAAAAAATTATAAAACCCATAATAAAATTAATGATGAATCGACCATTCAAATTCTATCCACGAATTGGATAAATTCTGCACTTATAGAAAAAAAAACGAAAGATCTTTCTGATAGGATCATAACAATCAAGAATCAAATAGAACGAAACAAAAAAGACAATAAAAAAAGAGTTCTAACTTCGGAATCTAAGAAATATATTTGGCAGCTATTCAAAAGAAACAATATCCGATTAATACGTAAATCATATTATTTTATCAAATCTTTCATTGATAAAATATACATAGATATTTTTGTATGTGCAATTACCATTCCCAGGATCAATGCGCAACTTTTCTTTGAATCAACAAAAAAAATTCTCAATAAATCCATTAAAAAAAAAAAAAAAAAAGAAGGAATTGATGAAACAAATCAAAACACAATGAACTTTTTGTCGACTATAAAAAATTCGTTTTTTAATACTAACAGTATCGATAATAATTTAACTAGTCATTGTAATTTATCTTCTTTGTCACAAACATATGTATTTTACAAATTATCACAAATCCAATTACTTAACAAGTATCACTTGAGATCTGTACTTCAAGATCACAGCGCCCAACATTTTATTAGGTATAAGATAAAGGATTTTTGTATAAAACGAGGAATATTTGATTCCAAATCAAGGCATAAGAAAATAAAAAAGTCTAGAATGAATGAATGGAAAAACTGGTTAAAGGGTAATTATCAATACAATTTATCCCAGACTAAATGGTCTCAGTTAGAACCGAAAAAATGGAGAAATATAGTAAATCGACGTTGTCTGATTCAAAATAAAGACTCAATTAAATTGGATTCATATAAAAAAGAAAAAATGAACCATTACACGAAGGAAGTGGATTTATTGAAAAAAAAAAAAGAAAAATTAAAAAAAAACTACAGATATGATCTTTTTTCATATAAATATATGAATTACGGGGATAAAAAGGACAAGGACTCATATATTTATAGATCAAAATTGGAAGTAAATGGTAACCAAGAAATTCCATATAGTTTCAATAGATTGAAACTTGACCCCTTTTATCTATTGGTAAATACAGCTATTAGTAATTATCTAGAAGAAAGATATATTATTGATACGAATAAAAATCTGGATAGAAAATATTTTAATTGTAGAATTTTCCATTTTTTTATTCGAAATAATATCGATATTGATACTTGGACCAACACGCATCTTGGTGCCAAGATTACTAAAAATAAGGAAATTAAAAAATATAAAAAAGCGGAAAAAAGGGATATTTCAATTCATCAACAAACCAAGGTATCAAAAAAAAAAAACTTTTTTGATTGGATAGGGATGAATCAAGATAGATTCTATCATAATGATAACATATCAAATCTAGAATTAGAATCTTTATTTTTCCCACAATTTGTGCTACTTTTTGATACATATAAGATTAACCCATGGATTATACCAATTAAATTACTTCTTTTAGATTTGAATAGAAATGAAAATAGTATTAAAAATCCAAAGAAAAAAATCAACGTAAATAAAAAAAAGAATCGTCATATATCATCCAACCAAAAAGAATATCTTGAATTAAAAAATCCGAACCAAGAAAAAAAAAAAAGTAGCCAACGAAAGCGTGGACCAGGTCTACTAAAACAAAAGAAAAAAAGAGATGTTGAAAAAGATTCTCTGAAATCAGACCTTAAAAAAGGTAGAAATAAAATAAAATTCAAGAGCAGGAAGGAAAAGGAAGAAAAACTAGAATTATTCCTGAATAAAATTTTCCCTTTTCAATTAAGATGGGATAACTCCTCGAATGAAATAATGATTGATAATATCAAGGCGTCTTTTCTACTGCTTAGAATGAAAAATATTAAGGAAATTGCTATATCTTCTATTCAAAGAGGAGAGATACGCCCGGATATAATGTTAATTCAGAAGGATCTATCTATTAAAGAATTGATACAATCAGGAATATTGATTATTGAACCAATTCCTTTATTTCTAAAAAGGAATGGACAATTTATTATCTATCAAACCATAAGTATTTCCTTGTTTGATAAGAGTAAAGACCAAACCGAAACTAATAGAAAATGCATAAAAAAAAGAAATGTTGATAAGAGGAATTTCGACAGATCCATTGCACAACATAGCAATATGCTTGTGAAAGTAGAAAAAAATTATTATAATTTGCTTGTTCCAGAAAATATTCTATCTCCTAGACGTCGTAGAGAATTGAGAATTAGAATTTGTTTCCATTCCTGGAATTGGAATGCTGTGGATATAAATCCAATATTTTTCAACGAAAACAAGATAAGAAACTGTGAAGAATTTTTGAATAAGGACAAACATCGTAATACGGATACAAATAAATTTCTTAAACTCAAATTGCTTTTTTGGCCCGATTATCGATTAGAAGATTTAGCTTGTATGAATCGATATTGGTTTGATACCAATAATGGAAGTCGTTTCAGTATGTCAAGGATACACATGTATCCACAATTCAGAGTTAGTTAATGATATATTGCCTGTATATTGCATAATGTACTCGATAGATACAAAAAAAAGTACCTTGGGTTAATTTTGGTACATATAATGTAATTATATGGATTTAATAGCATATCAATTTTATTTGATTGGCGCTAGGAATAGTAAAGTGAGCGAATGTTCTTAGGTACAAAGAAATAATTCTCTTTCATACATGAAATGTATTATATCTCCTTATATTAAATTTAAATCTAATTTTCTTTCAAACATAAAATTAGATTTTGATAGGATAAAAAATATATGAATAAATCTAAGTTTTTGCGTATACCGGATTAAAATGACTAGCATTATTATAATATAATTATTCTTATTCCTGATCGGTAAAAAAAAAATAAAAAATGGATGTTGAAAAATTTTTTTATGGTCAAAAATTCATTAATCTCGGTTATTCCACAAGAAGAAAAAGAGGAAAACAAAGGGTCTGTTGAATTTCAAGTATTCAATTTCACTAATAAGATACGGAGACTTACTTCGCATTTAGAATTTCACAAAAAAGACTTTTTATCACAAAGGGGTCTACGAAAAATTCTGGGAAAACGTCAACGCTTGCTGGCTTATTTGTCAAAGAAAAGTAGAATACGTTATAAGAAATTAATTAGTAATTTGGATATTCGTGAACTAAAAACTCGTTAATTTTAATATTTGTTTGCATTTTTTCTTAGTTGTTATTATATATTTTTTTAGAAACCTCAATTGAAAAATTCATGGAATAATGAATTAGGGAATAAAAGATATGACTGTACCCGCCACAAGAAAAGATCTCATGATAGTCAATATGGGTCCTCACCACCCATCAATGCATGGTGTTCTTCGACTAATTGTTACTCTCGACGGTGAAGATGTTATTGACTGTGAACCTATATTGGGCTATTTACATAGAGGGATGGAGAAAATAGCAGAAAACCGAACAATTATACAATATCTGCCTTATGTAACACGTTGGGATTATTTAGCTACTATGTTCACAGAAGCAATAACAGTAAATGCACCAGAACAACTGGGAAATGTTCAAGTACCTCAAAGGGCCAGCTATATCAGAGTAATTATGCTGGAGCTAAGCCGTATAGCTTCTCATTTGTTATGGCTTGGACCTTTTATGGCGGATATCGGTGCGCAGACTCCCTTTTTCTATATTTTCAGAGAGAGGGAATTGCTATATGATCTATTCGAAGCTGCTACAGGTATGCGAATGATGCATAATTATTTCCGTATCGGAGGAGTAGCTGCCGATCTACCTCATGGCTGGATAGATAAATGTTTGGATTTCTGCGATTATTTTTTAACTGGAGTTGTTGAGTATCAAAAACTTATTACACAGAATCCCATTTTTTTGGAACGAGTTGAAGGAGTGGGCGTTGTTGGCGGAGAAGAAGCAATAAATTGGGGTTTATCCGGACCAATGTTACGAGCTTCTGGGATCCAATGGGATCTTCGCAAAATTGATCATTATGAATGCTACAATGAATTTGATTGGGAAGTTCAGTGGCAAAAAGAAGGAGATTCATTAGCTCGTTATTTAGTGCGAATTGGCGAAATGAGGGAATCCGTAAAAATTATTCAACAGGCTCTAGAAGGAATTCCAGGAGGACCCTATGAAAATTTAGAAGTTCGGCGCTTTGCTAGAACAAAAAATTCCGAATGGAATGATTTTGAATATAGATTTATTAGTAAAAAACCTTCACCTAATTTTGAATTGTCGAAACAAGAGCTTTATGTAAGAGTAGAAGCCCCGAAGGGAGAATTAGGGGTTTATTTGATAGGAGATAATAGTGTTTTCCCTTGGAGATGGAAAATTCGTCCACCCGGTTTCATCAATTTGCAAATTCTTCCTCAACTAATTAAAAGAATGAAATTGGCTGATATCATGACGATATTAGGTAGTATAGATATCATTATGGGAGAAGTTGATCGTTGAAATGATAATTGGCACAGAAGAAGTACAAGCTATCAATTCCTTTTATAAATTGGAATCCTTAAAAGAAATCTATGGACTTATCTGGCTGTTTGTCCCCGTTTTGACCCTTATATTGGGAATAACAATAGGGGTACTGGTAATTGTATGGTTAGAAAGAGAAATATCTGCAGCGATCCAACAACGTATTGGGCCTGAATATGCGGGCCCGTTGGGGATTCTTCAAGCTCTAGCGGATGGGACTAAACTACTCTTTAAAGAGGACCTACTACCATCTAGGGGAGATATTCGTTTGTTTAGTGTCGGACCGTTTATAGCGGTCATATCAATCCTACTAAGTTATTTAGTAATTCCTTTTGGGTATCGACTTGTTTTAGCCGATCTACGTATAGGCGTTTCTTTATGGATATCCATTTCCAGTATTGCTCCTATTGGTCTTCTTATATCAGGATATGGATCGAATAATAAATATTCCTTTTCGGGTGGTCTACGAGCTGCTGCTCAATCGATTAGTTATGAAATACCATTAACTCTATGTGTATTATCCATATCTCTACGTGTGAGTCGTTGGAACATGAATTTTGACCCTTCCTAGAAATTAAATAAAGGAAGGTAAATGTAATGTATTGAATAAATATCTTCTTTTTTTTTTTCATCATTTCATTCCATTCAGATGGATGAGTTAAACTAGATAGTTATATGAGTGAAACAAAACAACTTATAAATTTGTAGTAAAAAGATAAAATCTCATTCCTTATATACAAGAATAAAGTAAAACTAAACATAAGCAGTGAAAACTGTTTATCCCGAGATTTAAATTCTTTGATTAGTTATCATATCTTGAAGCGGGTGCAAAAGATCCGCGTTATGGAGTTTACACAGCGAGGGATCAATCAAAAATCAGTGAACCGTTAGGAACACCAAGGTACACAAAGGATTAGTAATGGAAATAATGTCCGGTATCAAAAAAAAAGAGGTATTTCTACATAAACGAATCATAATAGGGGCTTTAAGTTGGTAGAAACGATCAAGCAGTACTTCCCCACGATTTCGATCTAGAGTATGCTCCTATTCACTGAATAAAGAAATGACTATCAAGAACGAATTAATCCTTTATTTTATTTATTTCTTTTTTAGTAAGAGTAAAGAGTACTCTCTTCTGAGAAAGAGAAAGAAGAACAGGAGCAAAAAAAAAAAGAATACAATAATGGAACGGAAAAAAAGATCCTTTTCTTTATTTTTTCCCATATAATATATAATATACATACATGTGTCATTCCATTCTTCTTATTGATGATTCATGAACTGGTGCCTAATTCTTTCTATCTATTGAGTGATATAATGAGTATTTTATTGAAGGATAAAACTATTACCAAACTAAGATTCATTAGACTTATAAGGGATGAGATCAATTCGGAAGCGCCCCCTTTTATTATTCTAGCAAACAGAATTGCGTTGGTCTAATTTGTGGGACTTTCCAATGTTTTTTTATTGTATCCACCCTCCAAGAAAAGGAAAGGATACCAATAATATCAAACAGGTCCTTACATTTATTTTCGGCCATAGAGGAGCCGTATGAGGTGAAAATCTCATGTACGGTTTTGAAATAGTGATGGAAACCATGATGTTCTTATCAACTATGATTATCTAACAGTTCAAGTACAGTCGATATAGTTGAGGCACAGTCAAAATATGGTTTTGAGGGGTGGAATCTGTGGCGGCAACCTATAGGTTTTATTGTTTTTCTAATTTCTTCTCTAGCAGAATGTGAAAGATTACCTTTTGATTTACCAGAAGCAGAGGAGGAATTAGTAGCAGGTTATCAAACCGAATATTCAGGTATCAAATATGGGTTATTTTACGTTGCTTCTTACCTAAATCTATTAGTTTCTTCCTTATTTGTAACAGTTCTTTATTTAGGGGGGTGGAATTTGTTTATTCCGTACATATCTATTCCTGAACCTTTCGGAATAAATGGAGTCTTTGGAATAACAATTGGTATCTTTATTACATTAGCTAAAGCTTATTTGTTTCTGTTCATCTCTATCGCAACAAGATGGACCTTACCTAGGATGAGAATGGACCAGTTGTTAAATCTTGGATGGAAATTTCTTTTACCTATTTCTCTGGGTAATCTATTATTGACAACTTCTTTCCAACTTGTTTCACTATAAATAACAGAATACAATAATGATATTCTATACTCATAACCTCCCTTAAACAAGAGAAAAAAATAGATTCATCGATATCTACAATATGTTTCCTATGGTGACTGGGTTCTTGAATTATGGTCAACAAACAATACGAGCCGCAAGGTACATTGGTCAAAGTTTCATAATTACCTTATCCCACACAAATCGTTTACCTATAACTATTCAATATCCTTATGAAAAATCGATCACCTCAGAACGTTTCCGCGGTCGAATACATTTCGAATTTGATAAATGTATTGCTTGCGAAGTCTGCGTTCGTGTATGCCCCATAGATCTACCCGTTGTTGATTGGAGATTTGAAAAAGATATAAAAAAGAAACAATTGCTTAATTATAGTATTGATTTCGGTGTCTGTATATTTTGTGGTAACTGTGTCGAATATTGTCCAACAAATTGTTTATCAATGACTGAAGAATATGAACTTTCCACTTATGATCGTCACGAATTGAATTATAATCAAATTGCTTTAGGTCGGCTACCAATATCAATAATTGGAGATTACACAATTCAAACCGTTAGAAATTCAACTCAAATCAAAATATACAAAGATGAATCCCTCGATTCAAGAACGATTACCAATTAGTAAGGTCTTGTTTTTCTAATTTGATAGAAAAGATACTTTTTTTTTGTTCGTCAGTAACTATAAATTATAAATTAAGTAACTAGAAATAATGACTATTATTTGTGAAGAATCACTCTTTGATTAAAACTTATAATCCATTTTTCGTGATGATTTCGAAATTAAAAATTTAAACTACTCTTTTATTTCTAGGATAAAAAAAGTAGGATTGGTCCAATAACTTTATCTATATCTATATTAATCTATACTACATACTACATTAGGAACGTATCATATACAAGAAAAAGGGTGTAACCCCTTTTCCCTTCCTAATGGGCTATTTAGTAAGATCATGAAATCGTTAGACTTATTTATCTCTTATTTTATACATAATGGATTTATCTGGACCAATACATGATATTCTTGTAGTATTTCTGGGATCCGTTCTTATACTGGGGGGTCTGGGAGTAGTATTATTTACCAATCCAATTTATTCTGCCTTTTCGTTGGGATTGGTTCTTGTTTGTATATCCTTATTATATATTCCATCAAATTCCTATTTTGTAGCTGCTGCACAACTCCTTATTTATGTGGGAGCCATAAATGTATTAATCATATTTGCTGTAATGTTCATGAATGGTTCAGAATATTCCAATGATTCTCGTCTTTGGGCCGTCGGAGATGGGATCACTTTATTGGTTTGTATAAGTATTCTTTTTTCACTAATTACTACTATCCTAGATACATCATGGTACGGAATTCTTTGGACTACAAAATCAAACCAGATTCTAGAGCAGGACCTAATAATTAACGTTCAACAAATTGGGATTCATTTATCAACGGATTTTTATCTTCCGTTTGAACTCATTTCTATAATTCTTTTAGTTTCTTTAATAGGTGCAATTACTATGGCTCGTCAATAATAAATACTTAGAATTTTAAAAAGGTCTAAGAATTAGAAATTTTCAATCAAATAAAAAAAGAATCCAATTTTTCGTTAAATCTATTGCCAATACCTTTCTTTTTTATTTAATTGTTCTATTCTAGTCAATCGAATCAGTCAAATTATTGTTTATATTTAAATGAATCGAGATTGATGAGGAGTTAGTTGATGATGTTCGAGCATGTACTTTTTTTTAGTATCCATTTATTTTCTATTGGTATCTATGGATTAATCACAAGTCGAAACATGGTTAGAGCACTTATGTGTCTTGAACTTATACTAAATTCGGTTAATATAAATCTCGTAACATTTTCTGATTTATTTGATAGTCGCCAATTAAAAGGAGACATTTTCTCAATCTTTGTCATAGCTATTGCAGCGGCGGAAGCGGCTATTGGGCTAGCTATTGTTTCGTCGATCCATCATAACATAAAATCAACTCATATTAATCAATCGAATTTGTTGAATAATTAGTCGTAATCGTTCATTATATAAATAAAGACATATAGTTATTTATTGTAATTCCATTACCATTAAATATTGTATTATTGACCTATTTGAATTCATATATGCGATTCGTATTACTTTTATTGTTGAAACGGGAATCAAAGTCTCTTGGCACTTTCTCATAAACAGATTTAGAAATAAAATCTATTGAAAAAAAAAGTGGATATAAATCACTGATTCGTCTGGTGTCTACAATATAAATATATAATTTATTTACTACTTAATTTTGCCATACCAGATCGAAATTTTTTATGTTAAAAACTGGAATTTATAGTTTCAATGTCACATTCAGTAAAAATTTATGATACATGTATAGGGTGTACTCAATGTGTACGAGCCTGTCCCACAGATGTACTGGAGATGATACCTTGGGACGGATGTAAGGCTAAGCAAATTGCTTCCGCGCCAAGAACTGAGGATTGTGTGGGTTGTAAGAGATGTGAGTCCGCTTGCCCAACAGATTTTTTAAGTGTCCGCGTTTATTTATGGCATGAAACAACTCGAAGCATGGGTCTATCTTATTGATTGATACGTTACAAAAACTCCACTCGAATCATTTGATTCCTCTTTACCGACAAAAGCCCGTACTATATAAATAATATAATATTTTTCCGAGCACGGGCTTTTCTGGTCAAAGCGTATCTTGTCTTTATCACGAGTTATTTTCCTTGGTTAACAATACTTGTTGTTTTGCCGATATTCGCGGGTTCTTCCATTTTTTTTCTCCCTCATAAGGGGAATAAGGTGTTTCGGTGGTATACTTTATGTATATGCTTATTAGAGCTCCTTCTAACGACTTATGCATTCTGTTACCATTTTCAATTGGACGATCCATTAATCCAACTGGAAGAAGATTTTCAATGGATAAATCTTTTAAATTTTCACTGGAGATTGGGAATCGATGGACTTTCCGTAGGACCTATTTTACTGACAGGATTTATCACCACGTTAGCTACTTTAGCGGCTTGGCCGGTTACTCGAAATTCACGATTGTTCTATTTTCTGATGTTAGCAATGTACAGCGGTCAAATAGGATTATTTTCTTCTAGAGACCTTTTACTTTTTTTCATTATGTGGGAATTCGAATTAATTCCCGTTTACTTACTTTTATCCATGTGGGGGGGAAAGAAACGTCTGTATTCGGCTACAAAGTTTATTTTGTACACTGCGGGAGGTTCTATTTTTCTCTTAATAGGAGTTCCAGGTATGGGTTTATATGGTTCCAATGAGCCGACATTAGATTTTGAAAGATTAGCTAATCAATCATATCCTGTAGCATTGGAAATACTATTCTATTTTGGTTTCCTTATTGTTTATGCTGTCAAACTGCCAATTATACCCCTACATACATGGTTACCAGATACCCATGGCGAGGCACATTACAGTACATGTATGCTTCTAGCTGGAATCTTATTAAAAATGGGAGCCTATGGATTGATCCGGATCAATATGGAATTATTTCCCCACGCTCATTCTATATTTTCTCCCTGGTTTGTGATAGTGGGAACAACGCAAATAATATATGCAGCTTCAACTTCTTTCGGTCAACGCAATTTAAAAAAGAGAATAGCCTATTCCTCCGTATCTCACATGGGTTTCACAATTATAGGAATTGGTTCTATAACCGGCATGGGACTAAACGGAGCCATTTTACAAATACTTTCTCATGGATTTATTGGTGCTGCACTTTTTTTCTTGGCGGGAACGAGTTGTGATAGAATACGTCTTGTTTATCTCGACCAAATAGGGGGGATATCTATACAAATGCCAAAAATATTTACCATGTTCGGCAGCTTCTCGATGGCTTCTCTTGCATTGCCAGGAATGAGTGGTTTTGTTGCGGAATTAGTAGTTTTTTTTGGAATAATTACCAGCTCAAAATATCTTTTAATGCCAAAAGTGCTAATTACTTTTGTAATGGCAATGGGAATGATATTAACTCCTATTTATCTTTTATCTATGTTACGTCAGATGTTCTATGGATACAAGCTATTCGATGTTCAAAATTATAATTTTTTTGATTCTGGACCACGAGAACTCTTTATTTCTATCTGTATCTTTCTACCCGTAATAGGGATTGGCATTTATCCTGATTTCGCTCTCTTGTTATCAGTTGATAAGGTACAAACTATCCTATCTAATTATTTTTATAGATAGTTTTCATTACTCAAACAGAAAGTCTTAGAATTCTTTGAATTTAATATTTTTAAAACCATTCGATATACCATGCAAAAGAAAAAAATGAAATGAATTAGAATTGGAATGAGATGTCTCTCGACTTTTTGATAACCATTTGACTCAAATGGTTATCAAAAAGTAGCACAAACTTTCGTTATATATGAGTACGAGACAATCTTCTTATGTATTCTTCGTGTAGTTTATTCAATTCGAAATTATGTTAATGTGAATGAACCATAACTATGTAGACCTATTCCTAATAGATTGATCCCAAAATAGCATATCCAAATTATAAGAAATCCTATAGAAGCCACAAGTGCCGAATTCATATCTTGTAAATTTTTATTTGTTCTAGTATGTGAATAAATCGCGAATATGGTCCAAGTAATAAATGCCCAAGTTTCCTTGGGATCCCAATTCCAATAAGATCCCCATGTATCATTAGCCCATACTGCTCCAGAAAGAATGCCTATGGTTAAAAAAGTAAACCCTAAACTAATGGTACGAGAACTCCAATAATCCAAACGCCGAGTCAATTGATAGTTGTAATAATTTAGAAATGAAAGAAAGGAAGTGTTTTTAAAAACACCTCCTTTTTCATTCAAGTATTCGATCTCGCTAAATAAAACTGACTTTATTAATAAATAATTGCCCTTACAAAAGATATCGATGCTTTTTCTAAATGTAATAACTAGAAGAGCGACTGATAACAATGATCCGCATAAAAGAGCTGCGTAGCTCAATAACATCATACTTACGTGCATCATTAACCATTGAGATTGTAGAGCAGGTACTAATATTGCGGATTGATGCATTTCGGTTAAAAGACCTGATGTGGCGAAACCTTGCATAAAAATAGCACTGGGTGCCGTTATTGTGCTTAAATCATTTTTACGGTTCCCTATCTTAATCTTGGAAATAATATGAATAATGGAAAAACTCCACGAAAGGAAAATTAATGACTCGTATAAATTACTTAATGGGAAATGCCCCGAATAAATCCAACGAATAACTAATAAGCCTGTTATAGATAAAAATGTAGCTATCATCCCTTTTTCCGACGAATCACATAATCCTATGTTTTCGTGGAATAATAGGGTCATCAAATGAATCGTAAACACCATTAAAATGATCGAAAAAGAGATATGAGTTAATATATGTTCTAAGGTCACAAATATCATAAAAAGAAGGGAGCCCTATTACAGTTACAGAATTTTAATTGGGAATTAAATACATTATAAGATCCATTATGTCTCTTTTAGAGGATGCCGCCACTCGGACTCGAACCGAGATGCTCTAGCACTGCTTCCTAAGAGCAGCGTGTCTACCGATTTCACCATGGCGGCTTACTAAAAATATTAATAAATAATAGTCAATTCATGTTGACTTGTCGAGATTCAAGGATTCAATATAGTTTAGGAAACTTTAGAATCGACGAATAAACTTAAAAATTCATATGTGAATTTTTCATAATAACCTTAGTTAGTATCCGACGTAGGGTTCAGTTTTAACAAAAAACTTTCACATACTAGAAACTATCCCAAAACAGCAGGAAATCAATAGTGTTGTTCTCAATCGAGATATAAAATTCAAAATTATTTTCTTTTTGTCTTTTTTGTTTATGATTCCATAGATCCAAACAAAAAAAGATTGATTGTATCAAAAAAAATAGGTTTTATATATATATATAATTTAATCACTAAATCCAAGGAATTTTTCTAATGATTTTCATACCTTAGTCTCATTTCGATACCTTCGTATTATCAAGTATTAATACTCTTCCTTGTGTCCATAATTTATGATACCATATTGAATAAATTCAATTAGGTTTTTGGCTAGATATATAAAAAAGAGTTTCAATGTCTATCAATTCCCCTTTCTAGTTGGAAAGGGGAATTGATAGACATAGTTAATGCGAATCATTCATTTTTAATGAAAAAGTTTCAGTTCTTCATGGTATGTAAAATTATTCCAAGACTTTATTGCTTGTTTGTTGCACAAAAAAACTCTTTGAATGCCCTGTGGAAATCGATTTAGCTAAAGAAAGAGCTTTTACTGCATTTAAATCTCCCTTCTTCTTCCAAATATTTTTACGAATACGTTTTTTTGATATAGAAGTACGTTTTTTTGGAACCGCCATTCAAAAAGGAGTACTCATTTTTCTCGTTGTATGTGAAAGACATGTATTGTTCAAAATGGATTATTCTTTTTCGTCATTATACATACTTATCCCGCATATAATATATGTTATAACATAAAAAATACAAACACATATACGTTTCCCCCATATGGAGGGATAAAAAAATAGAATATGAAACTAAAAAAAAAATTCATTAGAACATTAGAATTAAGTACTGTTTTTGGTAGAATTTATTTTCCTTACTATATAATGATAATGCGGTTATAAATATAAATCATCAGAATATGCATAGTACTAGAATGATGAAAAATTGAGTATTTTGTAGTAGTATTTTATACTAGTAAAAAACCTTTACTTAGGTATTTTGTCATATCAGATATTTGAAATATTCATTCAAATATCTGAGAAAAAGTAAAAAAAAAATTAAGAAAAAATTGTTTTTTATGGAACATACATATCAATATGCATTGATAATACCCTTTATTCCACTTCCAGTTACTATGTCAATAGGATTTGGACTTCTGCTTATTCCTACAGCAACAAAAAATCTTCGTCGTATGTGGGCTTTTCTTAGCATTTTACTGCTAAGTATAACTATGGCATTTTCGGCCAATTTGTCTATTCAGCAAATAAATGGAAGTTTTATTTATCAATATCTATGGTCTTGGACCATCAATAATGATTTTTCCTTAGAATTCGGATACGTGATCGATCCACTTACTTCTATTATGTCAATACTAATTACTACTGTGGGAATTATGGTTCTTATTTATAGTGACAATTATATGTCCCACGATCAAGGATATTTGAGATTTTTTGCTTATATGAGTTTTTCCAATACTTCCATGCTGGGATTAGTTACTAGCTCTAATTTGATACAAATTTATATTTTTTGGGAACTTGTGGGAATGTGTTCGTATTTATTAATAGGTTTTTGGTTTACACGTCCGATTGCAGCAAGCGCTTGCCAAAAAGCTTTTGTAACTAATCGTGTAGGGGATTTTGGTTTATTATTAGGAATTTTAGGTTTCTACTGGATAACAGGCAGTTTCGAATTTCGGGATTTGTTCGAAATAGTTAATAACTTGGTTCATAATAACGAGGTCAATTCTTTATTTGCTACTTTGTGTGCCTGTTTATTATTCGTCGGCGCAATCGCGAAATCTGCACAATTTCCCCTTCACGTATGGTTACCTGATGCCATGGAGGGACCCACCCCCATTTCGGCTCTTATACACGCTGCGACGATGGTCGCAGCGGGGATTTTTCTTGTAGCTCGGCTTCTTCCTCTTTTCATAGTCATACCTTATATAATGAATCTAATTTCTTTAATAGGCGTAATAACAGTACTATTAGGAGCTACTTTAGCTCTTGCTCAAGGAGACATCAAAAAAAGTTTAGCCTACTCTACAATGTCTCAATTGGGTTATATTATGTTAGCTCTAGGTATAGGTTCTTATAGAGCTGCTTTATTTCATTTGATCACTCATGCCTATTCTAAAGCTTTATTATTTTTGGGATCCGGATCTATTATTCATTCAATGGAACCCGTTGTTGGATATTCGCCAGAGAAAAGTCAGAATATGGTTCTTATGGGCGGTTTAACAAGGTATGTTCCAATTACAAGAATTACTTTTTTATTAGGTACACTTTCTCTTTGTGGTATTCCACCTCTTGCTTGTTTTTGGTCCAAAGATGAAATTCTTAATGATAGTTGGTTGTATTCACCCATTTTAGCAATAACAGCTTCTTTCACAGTGGGATTAACCGCATTTTATATGTTTCGGATGTATTTACTTACTTTTGAT